ACCAACGGGAGAGGGAGAGTGAAAGGAGCACACTTCTCGACTAAGGCAATCTCATCTGAAAGCTCAAGCTCAACTTGCCGGTCTGAAAAGAGGCTCAACATTCGGACATATCTTTTCGATTGTTAGCAGGAAGAGAAAGCAGACTAGATTGAAAGAGGAGAAAGGCAAGCGGAAAGCTGCAACTTCCTTGCTAGAAGGCCTTCCTCGCTAGAAGTACGATTGGAAGGCAAGGTAAAGCGGTAGCAAGCGAGGGCTTTCGTGGATCCTTCCCCGGTGGAATTGCTTTTTTTGAAAGTCAGTCAAGCAAGAAGGAAGGCAGGATTAGCTTTCAAGCAGTCTTCAAGCATGACATGAATTCAAGCCAGTCTGCTTCGGAGAATCTGATTCTACTTTCATGCCACCTTTCACTTCCCCGTGGCATTGCCTTTGATTCTGGCTTTAGATTAGGGTCTTGCTTACAATAGGAGATCAATCTTTCATTCTCTTTCCCTTCTTCTTTTGCCTAGACCGACTGCCCATGCTCACATCTCAGAACTCAGAAAACCGCATCCAGGCAACTCTTATCTCTTTCTTCCGTATGATAAAAGAAAGGTTTGGAACCCTCTCCTATCTAAGAAGACAGGGCACGCAACGGAAGACATGTAAAAAACAGTCGCTCTCGCCCCTATTCTCTCTTAATAACAGCCTCTCTCCCTCAATATCGGGCGAGGGAATCAAGCTCAATCACCGCTCAAGGCATAGGAGCCACTTTTTCCAAAATCCAATGTCAGGTTCTCCTCTGTTCTTTAAGGTAGGTGGGATTCATCAATCCGATATAGGAAATGGAGGGAATGGATCTCAACCAGAAATATGATACTTTGCCGCGGCTGGTTGATAGCAGCCCCGCTGCTAAGGAATTTTCAGAGGTAGGAATTAAACTCAAATCTTTTCCATATCAATATCTTTGAAACTAGGCGTGGCTTATCAGTCTGATTTCCTACTTATTCTCCTAGGATCAAAACTGGAAGAAGGTAGGTAAGCTCGATCTAGCTATCCAGTTTCGGATTGGACGGGGATGAAGCTAATCTTAAAAATGACATGGATAGGCTTTCTTCTCGCTCAGCGAGTTGCTCACCTTCCGGGGACAGAGGGGCTGGGAAACTTAAAGGTTGATCATCGAAGCCAAGGCAATAAGGATGAAGGAATTTGAGCGCTGATGCAGCTAAGAGCCACCTTCATAGTCGATTCATTAGGGTCGTCACCTTCGAGCCAACTAGTGGAAAAGTATCCACCGTTTTCTTTGTCTGTTAAGCCTCACAGCTTCCTAAAGAAAACTGCAATCGCAGTTTATCAACCACTCACAAGACCACCGAGATCTTCGACTTAGCTCCCAAAGGTAATCCACCCGGCCCTTCCCCAACCGGAGGGCGGAAGATCACGAAAGGGAGACAGAGTCCTAACTAAATCATAACACAAGCTACCATTCCATCTATCATATCAGTCGAGTCGATCCGATTCGTTCTTATCTATAGATAACGCAAGAGAGAACTTATGACCTCGCGGATGGAGAGGGATTCGAACCCCCGGTATTCCTATCAATACTTCGGTTTTCAAGACCGACTCTTTCAACCGCTCAGACATCCATCCCCTTCGCGCTTCGCCCGCCCTATCTATCCGCGCGCTGGCGGGTAGGGCCTTATCTATGTGATTCGCTGCGCTTGCTTGCGCCTATCGGCGGATTCTATTGCCTGCCGGTTAGCGAAACTTTTCCGGTAGTACGAATCGCTACGCTTCGCTTCTTTCTATATGATAATATGCACCTTGGTTGCTGCGCTCCCTGCGGGTAATAGCAAGAGAGTGAAGAAGGAATGATCCTCCAAACTAAAAGAGTGATTGAGTCCGACTCAAGCGAGTGAGTGAAAGGCGTGGCAAGAGAGCGAGTTCGACTCGCGAACGATCAGCAAGTGAAGGACCGATCCTTTTGTTTTGCGCCACCAATACTGTTGCGAGACTGGTACTTGGCGGCTCACGAGCAATATATAGACTAAGGTTGCCCATCACTCCCTCGCTAAGGCCCTTTCTATTCTCTTTCTAGTATGGTTCCTTCATAAGAACACGGAACGCCCAGCTTCGCAGAGCAGCTCTCTCCCCAGACCAGAGCATAGTGTGGAATCTGGGTCGTTTCATCGAGCACCATTTCTTTTAGATAGAAAGGTATTCTGACTTTATTGGATCAAATAAGAACCTAAGCCTTCTACTAGTTTGGACAGACTAAGCTCTATTTCATAGATTGGACTCTTTTACTGTGATTAGCCCCTACTAGTAAAAAGCTGTTCGTTCCCTGGATCCACGTGTTCCTAGTCGGGCCTAAATGGATGAATGAAGAAGCGCGCCCGGGTAGACTTCAAGAGCTCTTTCTCTGCGTATCCTCCTACTTCTTATTCTGGGGGTCATAGAAAGATACGAACCGCCTACTCTTTAAAGCCCTACCATTAGATTTAATAAAATGAAAGCTGCTTGCCCTCAGTAATAAAAAACAGCGATCCCTCCCCTTCTGTTACCTACTTTTACTCATATCTTCGCGGTATACCTCAATACAAGACAAGCACAGGAAAGGATATTCAATCAAAACCGGGCTATCACCCTATCTAAGCAGGTTTCCCCTCTCCTCTACGGAAGTCATCTTTGAATCTATTTCAGTTCCTGTGTCTATCGCTATCGTCCTATTTTCTCTCAATTGCCTATCCTTTATAGATGAGGGGGAGTACCTTAGCAGTAGCTTCCAACAACTTAAGATTGACCTCCTCAAGTGCCAGATATGAATGTTTTATTCAGGGACTACTTACTTACCTAAAGTGAACTTTTGGCTTACCTAAAAAGTGGACTGAAGGAACTGACCTAAGCATAGCTCTCTCTCTCAAATAAAAATGCCTTTCATTTCTCTTTTAAGACCTTTGTCCTACTTATAGTCTCAGTCCTCCAGCCTATCGAAAGTCATCTTTTTATTAACATTAACCAACAACACATGCACTTTGTTGGCACTAAAAAAAAGGTTATTCAATCCACTAGTGCAACTGAAGGAATTACCTCTTCTGAACCGGAATAAGAAAGAGCTCATAACCACTACTTGTGAACAGCTCTCCTCAACTGAAGGCGCACCTACTGTTACTAGAAGTCTAGTCTCTCTCAGGTCCAGTTTCGATCTCGAACTACAACATAGGCGGGAAAAGAGATATTCAGAAAAGCCGATTTCCTGTCCTGTCTTAAGAACCTGACTCAAAAGAGAAAAGAAGACCGGACTAAAAGAGATCTCACTTTCGACGATTGAACTCCACTTTCATATCAGGCTTGCACTGGAATTCACTTTCAGGAATCCTTGCTCCTGGCTCATATTCACATAGGCCACTCATAAGAATAAGACGTTCAACTCCCTCAAACACGTGTAATTGAGAGAGTCAGAATATCAGTGCCTTGGGTAAATGTCTACCTTCGGGAGAATCTTACCGAACGACTTTCAAACCTGTCCTCTTCGCTTCCCAAGAGATTGGATTTAGGTAAAAGGGCCTTGTCGGCCACCGCTTGCTGACGACGGAACGCATCGTCAATAAAAGAAAAGGGTCCTCGCGTTGGACTTAGTGGGAAAGGTAGGGGTTCGGCATGTCCCTTGCTTGCGAACTTTTTGAGTAGGGCGCTGGAGGTCCCATTCCTCACGTTTACCGTTGTCCCCAGACTTCACTCTTTCAACACTTGTATACTTTACTCAGGCATGCCCCTGTCCCTGTCTCCTGTGATCCACCGATTCACTGAGTTCTTACCGCTGGGGTCCCTCTCTCTTAAAGCTCTATCAGACTTCCCCTTGCCGATTGAAGTGAAGAAAGCCTTATATTATATGGTCTCAACGAGAAAAGCCCTTTCTATCTTCTTAGTTATTAGTAAAGCCTAAAAAGGCCCTGCAATCAAAGTCAAGTGGTAACGAGCAAGAAAACGGATGCGCTAACGCGCAACGGCTTTCTAAAGCTCAATCCGTTGCTTCTTGCTTTCGAGCCGGAGTTTGCTGGGTAGCGAGTCCGTGAAGGTTAAATAAGACTTATGTTAAGCAAGTAGAGTAGTCAAGCCAAAGAGGAAAAAAAAGCAAGAAGCTGTTTTCGTTCGATCGAGGGAATCAATCGTACTTTCACTGCTGTGGACCGGCTTTCATAAAGCACCTTTGGGCAGCAGCTACTATTGGGATCCAATTCCGAGATCAATTCGACAATGAAACTCTTTAAGCAATGCTATTTTCTATGTCATTTTTCTTGACGCGATACAAAAGACGACTTTCGAGAGTCACTTAGCCCCTTGACCTCTTCTCTCAAAAAAGACGCTGTGCGGGCAAGTAGATCAAAGTCAGAGCGGGGAGGGAATGTTTTCAGTTGTTGGAGTACGACTTTTCATTTCCTGTTCGGTCTTTCATTTCAATAAGTAGTCAGCTGCCTGCGGGCTAAGAGGCCTCGTAGTCAGACTTCACATTGATTGAAGCAGCTGTTGGAGAGAAGGCATCAGTCAGACCTGCAATTACCGGGTAGTATGCAGCGGCAGTTTTCAATCATACAATGTGTACTCGTAGTCTGACTTTTAGCGGTAGTCAGCTGTCCTCGTTCTCCTCTTTGAATTGCCCTATTGAGTAAGGGTCGGGTCGGTGTTTGCAAAAATGTCGAGCCGACGGGGTCAGGTACCAGTAGTGACAATGGCAAAGGGGGGAGCAGGACACTCGTTGTGCTAGTGGAATGACCCAACTGGACCTAGTCAGCCCGAACCGTTTTGTTTTGCGGTTCTAGAGGACCCTGAACAAGAAGAGGCAAAGATGCCAGATCTGGACACTGCGGAACCGGAAGAGATTGCTCAGGATGAATGTCTGGGTAACAAAGCCGAGGAGGTGTAGTCAAGGAGATAACTCCCGAGGAGAGTGATTGGCCCCAAAGAAGGGAGGATCTGGAAGAGAGGGTTGATACTGGGTCAACTATGGCAGTGACTGAGGGGGACTTGCTCTGTGATAAACATTTTTTTGACTCCAAACAAGAACCTCAGGGCAGCCAATCCTAAGAAAAGAGGTGAACCTGAGAAGAGCAGTAAGAGTAAGCGTTCAGGTGCTGGTGCTATGACCTTAAAGGTGGAAGATCCTCCCCTGGTTCTAACCACCCTGAATGAAGAGTGGGCGAATAAAATGCAGAACATATCAGAGATGTTGAATTCTAAGAAAGAGGGGGGATGGGGAAAGTCAAGGCCAAAGAACAAAAGACAAATAAGGGCTGCACAAGACTAAAAACCAGAGGCAGCGCTAAGGTGCGAGGGGAATGTAAAAACAACAATAGTTCCACATGAAGGTCCTTATATGGAATGTCAGAAAGATCGGTAAAGTCGAGAAGCATAGAGAGGCCTTTTAGAGCACAAGAGGCAGATTTTATTGGCTTGGTGGAAAGCAAAGTGAGGAGTGGAAAGGCGGCCAGAATTACCAGATGCTTGGGAAAGGATTGTAGTAAAGCCATTACTGTGGAGAATGAAGCCGGGAACGGCAGAATTTGGCTGATCTGGAATATAACTATGACATTAACGAGATAGAGAGATCTGATCAGGCTATCTCTTGTAGCTGCTGGGGGAAGGAAGGAAAGTAGGGTTTCCTTCCAGGACCGGAGAAGGTAAAACTCTGGGCGGGATGCCAGGTTTCGCCTACGCTACGGTTTCACAAGATTGAACCTTCTTTGTGAAACCGAAGAAAAGGAGTTCCAGAACACGAGGGAATGGACTTTCATTCCCAGGACCGCCCCGTCTATGTACTCGGGGCCTCCCCCGATTGCTGGAAGATGCGCGCGATACGATAAAGGCCCCTGGGAGAAACCAATGAAAAGCCAGGGTAGAGCCTCGGAGCCGGCCCAAGCGAAGATCGGCACTCGCAGGCTTGAGGAGCAGCCCGAAAAAGGGAAAGCCGTGGAGACGGCAGACTCGCCAGTCAGGCACACCGTGAGGCTGACTACAGCAGACCGGGAGGTTACAATTCCTGTTTTCCTGTTTCAATTTCCGGGAGTGAATGTAGGAAGTGCAGACGGTGGATCAGGTGTGAACATTCAACCAAAGGCGTCTTGGGGATCGGCAATAGCTAAGCATTGTGGCCATCACAGTTCCAGCTACGTATGGCTGGCGTACAACCTACGGGCTTCTTAGCCAAAAGAAAAACAAGAAAAAAGTCTGCCTTCTTTGGTACCTTTAGTCCAATCTTAGACAAAGAGCAAGGAGGATATGAAGCACTGCTGGGTAGACCATGGCTCCAACCAGGTGGTTCATGACTGGGCTAATAAAAAGAGTCTCAAGCAGGGAAACGCAGGATGGAAGGCGGAAAAGGCTTGGCTTTGTTTCACAGAAAAAGGACTAAGGAAATTGAGTTTTCGTAGTGGTGATGCTGGCGTCAGTTGACCCGGTTGATAAATAAATAAATATTTTTTTCATTTATTTATATGCAAGATCGAAGACGCGATTCGCGCGGGTCTGCTTTTTTTTAAGAAAGCAAGGAGGTGATTTGTTCGCTGGGCGATTCAGCGAGCCAAATCGCACTAATGCGATTCATTCGCCTACTATCCTATAGAGCAATTCAACCTCTTAGTAAGACTAGGGCTAGGAAAACTCATTCTATCTGGGGCCAGGTAGGTGAAGCGTCTAGCTTGGGGGGGGGCGCGCCGAATCCCTGAAAGGCCTTGGTGATTCTCCAATTTTGAAATATGAAGATAGAAAACCATAATTATTCCAAACTTCACTTCAATAGTCTCGTATCCATGCTGCCTCGACTTTAATTTAAACTCGATGTTTGTTAACTAAGCGGGACACCCCCAAACTCTTTCTTATCAAAGCCCTTCCCCTTGTACAGCCTTACCAGGCTGTTTTCATTATGTGTTCTTTGCGGGAGGTTAGGAGTGAATTAAGCCAATGCGTACAAATAGACAGACCAGGCTCATCCTTTTATGTTGAGGTCGCAAGTCTGTCTATGATTAAGAGTCTAGGTGGTGTTGAAGCTGGCTCATTCATGCTAGTCATCTTAGAGCTATGAGTCAGAACAATGTTCACCAACTCTTCCATAGTAATCTTGTTCATATATCGAAAAAGCTTTAGAATATGAGTTTCCATTGTTATATTAAAGTCTTTTGTCTCCTCCCCAAGGTAGCATTGCCGAGCGGGCGATCCCTGTCTTGTTTATCCAGCTAGCTTTTCCCCGTGGTACTCAAATTATATTTGTGACAGCTCCTTCGGCTCGGCTACTTTTTTTTTAAGGTAAGGTGGGATCTTTACATTCTCAATAAAAATGCCTATCTATAAAGCGCTGAGTTGAAGAGGGAACAAGTCCCACAGAGAGATGATAAGTGGGGGAAAGAGTGAAATTACAACCTCTTCTGGAATGGAAGACCTCCCGTCCACTGACTACAAGACTGCAGCCGCCTCCAAGTTAGCTTGACGGTCAGCTAAATGAGTCCCTTCCCTCTTCACATGATGAATTTT